TTATTTGAGTATCTCAGCCAAATTGAAATTTTTTCGAAGTTCATTGTATTTAATCAATAAAATTCCCTCTTTTTTTTTTTTGTTTGTCCACTACTTATTAGATTATTATGTAATAAATCGAAAAAGTTCTGATACATCTCGAAAAACCGAAACCAAGACTGGGAATTTTTGACGAACAGGATCAAAAATCATTACTCTTTCGACACAAGATAAGGGGTGTAGAAAATTCCTTTTCTTGTGTCGAAGACTAGGAAGACAAATAATCCCTCCTAGAATTATTTGCTCTCCGCTTACTTATGCTAATATCTAGTCCAATTTTATGACATTGAAATCTGGCAATAGTAACATAGGCGCACCACTTCCATTTGGCTAAAAAAAAAAAAACAAAGAAAGAGGGGCTAAAGTCAAATAAATAGTTTTCTTTAAAATCAATCGACCTATTATGACTCGGAATGCCGTACAAGGAATTCCGTAGAAAAAGAGTATAAACAAGAAAAAGGTTTTTCATAATTTCATTTTTTTTGACCATACAAAATCATAATCGACAACAAGAATTTGGTTCTTTTTACGAACTGGATGTCGATAAATCCGCGAGTCTAGAAATTCATTTCAGCCAATTGAACCTTCTCAAACTGTTTCTTTTTAAGAACCAAAAAGATTTGTGCCAAAATAACAGATGCCAAGAAGAACAAAAGGCCTTGGACACGTAATGGATCTTGAAGTACTATTTCTGCATCTCCCTGACCAAATCCGCCCACATTAGGATTACTCGTTAATGGTTGATCAGATTGGATGGATTCACCCTCGGAAACAAGAAGTTCTGGTCCTGGAGGGATAATATCAACCGCTTGACGTCCATCCGATGGATCTGTTATGGATATTTCATATCCCCCCTTTTCTTTTCGTATGATTTTGCTTACTATACCCGCTGCTGTAGCATTATAAACTGTATTGTTACTCTTGCTTCCGTCGGGATAAATCTGACCCCTTCCCCTGTTCCCGCCTACGTATATAGGATATTTTAAGAAGTGAACATCTTTCTTAGTAGCAGGGTCGGGGGAAAGAATAGGAAAGGTTATTTCCCTATATTTCTGACCAGGCACAGGCCCTATCACAAGAATATTTTTTTTATTGGGGCGATAGCTCTGAAAAGACAAATTGCCTATCTTTTCTTTCATCTCGGGAGAAATACGATCGGTAGGGGCTAATTCAAACCCCTCCGGTAAAATAAGAACAGCCCCTACATTCAAACCTCCTTTCTTACCATTAGCAAGAACTTGTTTCAGTTGCTTATCATAAGGAATTCGAACAACTGCTTCAAATACAGTATCAGGAAGTACCGCTTGTGGAACCTCAATATCCACCGGCTTATTAGCTAAATGGCAATTGGCACATACAATACGCCCAGTCGCTTCTCGTGGATTTTCATAACCCTGCTGTGCAAAAATGGGATATGCACTTGAAATAGATGTCCGAGTTATGATATATATCATGAGCGATACGGAAATAGATCGAGTAATCTGTTCCTTTATCCAAGAAAAAGTATTTCTAGTTTGCATGGTCTAATAATTGATCCAAAAATTTCTACAATAAATTGAGTAGGTTGTTAGTATAGTTCCCTATCCACGATTCTGCTATTTACTGGAATCATTTTACTGGAATAATATAGGATAAATTCCCCGGCTGGTTAGAAATCTAAAGAGTAAGTATGATTTTGAATGCTTATGTAGAACTACAAAGTAACAAACATTCTAATTGGATTAGATTACTATCGGTGGATCATTTATCTGCGATTCATTGAATGATAAATAATTACAAGTGACGGAGATACACTATTTAAATAACGGAAAACCCAATATTTAAAAAGAGTATCGACAATGACTGGCAAAAAGCAAACAAGAACAGATCGAATTTGATCATTATGACCAAATCCAAAAGCTTTGGAGACAGAGCCAATCAGTAGTTCCCAACCGTGGTGTGAATGGAATCCGACACAGAAATCCATTACTAAAAGAATTGAAAAAGCTTTTACTGTGTCGCTTAAGTTATATAGGAATTCCTGAGCCCAAGAGTTAAGAATAACAAGTTCTTCATTACAAAAAATAGAAAAACCGCTTAGCATAACAAAACAGATTATATTTGTCGAGAAGTGCAAAATCGTATGGATACGATCCTCATTGTGTATCTTGATTAATTGGATCGTTTCGTTGTGGATTCCTATACCAAGTTTTTGTAAATGTGTCTCCGAGTATTCCTTGAGCATTTCGTCCAAGAAGAGGATTTCCTCTAATGCTATGAACTTTGCTAGAATACTCTTTTCTGGAATATCATTCCAAATACTTTCAGATTGCCCATTATTCAACCAATTAGTAACCCAGGATTCCATACTTTTCGTAAATGAGAGAGAAATCCACCAGGGCAAAAATACTATAGATGCAAAATACAAAAGAGGAGTGAATGCTTTTTTTTTTGCCATTTTTTCATCTGTGAATTGTTAATAAACCCGCCTCATTCGTCGGCTCTATGTGATCTATCGAATATTTCTTTCCCACATGAGTTCTATACAAGATATCAAACCTATGAATCTATTTTATTTGTGATTTTGTTTGAATCTAGAAAAAATACAGAAATAGACTAAGACGCCACTTCGAATTTGAATGAAGAAATAATCAAAAATATTGTTTTCAGATATCTCAATTGGTCAAATTCGAAACAAGTGTCTCCGAATGAACGAAAGAAGCACTTTAAGGAATGAATATTAGTGAGATTTTGAGACGAAAGAATTCCTTTTCTATCAAAATATCCAAATAAGTCGGCTTTGGCTCGACTTAACGTTCTGACGAAACTTCAGTTAAGTTCTGTTATAGAAAAAAAAGAGGATTCTTGCATTTTGCCCTCCTGCTGAGAAAGCATTCATTCTTCAGCCCCATATTTCCATTTCTCAAAAGACTTCAATCGGTACGCGCAAGAAATAGGCTAATTCGGCGGCTTTTTGTTCAATTTCTCGTGGAGTCAAATTCTCATCAGTACGGGTCAAGGGAATGGCCCCCTGGCCTCTGATATCCATATAAAGGACACGACGAGCATAAATACCCTCTTTCTCTTTCACTTCTATTCTAACGGACTGAATATCTTTTCTAAGGAATCGGAGGAATATGCGACGATTTTTTCCAGGAAATCCCCAACGAAAAATACACACTATCCCTTCCTTTCTATCGAATCGATCATAACCACTACCTACATTCCAGGAAATTGTGCACCACAAATAGGAACTAATAAAGAGACCCGCGATCCCGTAGAAAGACATCACGATCCCTTGTGGAAAAAAAATGATTTGCTGAGACGGAAAAAAAGATATCAAATTTCTACCAAGATAACTGGAAGTTCCAACCAATAAGAATCCTAATGAACCTAAAAAAAGGATAAGGGCCCAGCAGAAATTACTTAGTTTTCGAGACCCCGTTATAAGTTCTATCCATATATCTTCTGATCGCCAACTCATACTTGATCTGATTGCATTTTATTGGAATTGAGAGAATACCCCCAATGAATTTGACTTGACTTTTTTTGTTTCCAAAGTAACTCTCATCAACTAGCACTAGTTTGATGTGAACTAGCACTAGTTTGATGTGAACCTTTAGGGGTAATTCATCAAATTGGTTAGATCTAAAATAATAACATACCCTTCATATGAGCCCACTATACATATTGATATACCTATAGATCCACCGACTTTACATTTTAGCCATCCAGCGATCCTGATCTATTTGAAACTAGCTAGAATTCATTTACCCATAGATCCTTTTCTGCAGGCCTAAGAGCTTTTTCCTTTATGTTCGGCGGAAATTACGCGTTAGACCATATTTGTCGAAATGGATATCTGTGTTATGCTACAAGTCGAAGTTTTGAAAAAAAAAAAACGGATAAGATTGGGTCCCATCAGATCTAAACAATCTTGTTTTTTTGAACATGAAGAGATAAAGAAGCCATTGCAATTGCCGGAAATACTAGGCCTACTAAAGGCACAAAAATAGAGGGGAAATTGAAAGTTGTCATAAAATGGGGTACCTCGATTTACTATTTGTACCTGCTATTATTTATTTTTTATAAAAAAATATCTTATAATAATTCTAATTAAGAATTGTAATTTTATATTATTATTAATTCAAATTAATTAAATAATGAAATTTCAAATTCTTAGTATAGAAATAAGTTTCTATATATCTAAATGAGTATATAGAATAAGTCCAAGGAATATAGAACTAAATAAATGGACTTATTCATCTTTCTACATGAAAGATATGTATGATAATTCACTTTATTATTTTTCTTCATTTCTTTGTCTTTTGTTCTTGTCTTCGAATTTTTAATAAAGAAAGAGTTTCTTACAGATTATCGAAAGATTCGTTAGAATGCGACCCAACAGGAATTTTTAGTGAAAATGGGATTTTCGGGAGATAGAGAAAGATAAAAAACTATATATCTATCTTTTCTCTAATATATCTATCTTTTCTCTATTTGATTATATACATAAGACGAAATTCATTTTATTTGCCTAATTTCACGAAAGGGAGAATTCACTCTTTTATCTTGTTGATAGAGACTTCTTAATTAGTAATCGGGATTCTAGGTAAAAAAAGAGTTATCCGCAACTTTTTATTCTTTCTACAATTAGATTTAAGGTCATCAAAGAAAACTCCATTCTTATTTACTTTGATTCTGATAAACTAACTACTTGTTTGCTACAAATAAACTAATTGTGCTCTAAAGTTGCATTCAAAGGAAGCAATAAAGGGCGTTTTTCATTCCAAGGAAAGAAAGCGTGGAACTTAAGTAACTCACTCAGAACGCTTTTTAAAGGTTTACGTGGTACGATTAGGTCAAATAAGCCCTTCTCGAATAAATTTTCAGTCTCTTGGGAACCTTCAGGTAGTATTATATTCAATGTTTGTTCAATTACTCTTTTACCCGCAAATGCAATATAGGCATTGGGTTCAGCAATAATGATATCTCCCAACATACCAAAACTAGCTAGTACCCCACCAGTAGTAGGAGATGCAAGGATTGATACATAAAATAACTGTTTATTTGATTGATACTCATGTAAAGCACACGATATTTTAGCCATTTGCATCAAGCTCAAACTTCCTTCTTGCATGCGTGCCCCCCCGGAAGCGCACACTATAATAAGAGGTAGCAATCTATGGGTAGCGTACTCAATCAAACGGGTGATTTTCTCCCCGACTACGGATCCCATACTACCCCCAACAAACCGAAAATCCATAACCCCAATTGCTACGGGAATACCATTTAGTTTACCTCTGCCTGTTTGAATAGCCTCAGTTAACCCTGTCTTTCTTTGATCAGAAGCAATACGATCTTTATAACGATGCTTTTTCGAGTGCCATTCAATGGGATCCAGAGAGAACAGGTCTTCATCCATAGGATGCCAAGTATCGGGATCGATCGAAAGTTCGATTCTATCTGAACTATTCATTTTCAAATGATATCCACAAAATTCACAAATATTTAGTCTTTCTTTCAAAAGACTCTTATAATTTAACATTTCACAAGTTTCATTTTCGCAGAGAACCCACAAATGCTTGAATTTTTTAGTTCCCTGGGGATCGGGATCTTCCCCTTCGTCGTCGCTATCGTCAAGATCACTATCACTGCCACTACTATCACTTACAATGGGCGGATTTAGAATATCATTCTCAATCTTCTCAAGCCTAGCACCTATACCTGCCATGACCGCTTCCATATCCCTTTTAATTTCAGCCCTAAAATCACTGTCAATATCATCACTTAAAAGGTACGTACCCGTAGACTCACGATAACGCTCAAGCCTCTCATCTATACTTGCCATGGCCGCATCTAAATCTAAATCGATTGGAGACGGAAGATCACTGTCACTACTATCGGTATCGGACGTATCTATCTCGCTTGGAGACGGAAGATCACTGTCACTACTATCGGTATCGGACGTATCTATCTCGCTTGGATACGTATCTATCTCGCTTGGATACGTATCTATCTCGCTTGGATACGTATCTATCTCGCTTGGATCCGTATCTATCTCGCTTGGATCCGTATCTATCTCGCTTGGATACGTATCTATCTCGCTTGGATACGTATCTATCTTGATTGGATCCGTATCTATCTTGATTGGATGCGTATCTATCTCGCTTGGATCCGTATCTATCTTGATTGGATGCGGATCTATCTTGATTGGATGCGTATCTATCTCGCTTGGATCCGTATCTATCTTGATTGGATGCGGATCTATCTTGATTGGATACGTATCTATCTCGCTTGGATACGTATCTATCTTGATTGGATGCGTATTTATCTTGATTGGATCCGTATCTATCTTGATTGGATGCGGATCTATCTTGATTGGATCCGTATCTATCTTGATTGGATCCGTATCTATCTTGATTGGATGCGTATCTATCTCGCTTGGATACACAAACGTATCTATCTCGCTTGGATACGTATCTATCTCGATTGGATACGTATTTATCTCGATTGGATACGTATCTATCTCGCTTGGATACGTATTTATCTCGATTGGATACGTATCTATCTCGCTTGGATACGTATCTATCTCGATTAGATACTGAAGATCACTGTCACTACTATCGGTATCGGACGTATCTAAAGCGATAGGAGACGGAAGATCACTGTCACTACTATCGGTATCGGACGTATCTAAATCGATAGGAGACGGAAGATCACTGTCACTACTATCGGTATCGGACGTATCTAAATCGATAGGAGACGGAAGATCACTGTCACTACTATCGGTATCGGACGTATCTAAATCGATAGGAGACGGAAGATCACTCTCAAGCCTACCACTTATACTTGCCAATACCGCTTCTATAGCGCTTTTAATTTCAGCCTTCAAATCCTTAAAATCACTGTCACTACTATCACTTACAATGGACGTACCCGTAGACTGACGATAACGCTCAAGCTTATCACGTATACTTGCCATGGCCGCATCTAAATCGAAATCGATTGGAGACGGAAGATCACTATTGGACATATCTATATAGATTGGATACTGAAGATCACTGTCACTACTATCTTCCGTATCTATCTCGCTTAGATACGGAAGATCACTGTCACTACTATCGGTATCTTCCATATCTATCTCGCTTAGATACGGAAGATCACTGTCACTACTATCGGTATCGGACGTATCTATCTCGATTAGATACTGAAGATCACTGTCACTACTATCGGTCTCGGACGTATCTAAATCGATTGGATACTGAAGATCACTGTCACTACTATCACTTACAATGGACGTATCCATATAGATTTTCGACTGAAGATAACTGTGAATACGACTATTAAGGTAATTATCCCAACTATAGAGATTTTCACTCGTAGATTCATTATTCAGAGAACTAGAAGAAGAACTTTCTAGTTCTCTCAGATAAGTCAGATAAGGATGATCCTTGTCAATTTCAACAGTCTCATTTTCAA